AATAAAGTAAGCTAACTAAAGCTAGTGGGTTCATACCCCAAATATGAAATTTAAATTCCTTTATTAATTTTTTTTAAAAAAATAATGATGTGAATAATTTTTATTACAATTTTAATTGCAGTTTCATCTAACTCATGATTTGTTTTTTGATTAACTATAGAAATAAATTTAATAAGATTTATTCCAATTATAAATAATAATACTATTAAAAACTGTTACTCAATAGTAATCTATTTTATTATTCAATCCTTTTCATCCTCTTTGTTTTTTTTATCAAGTTTTCAATACTATTTAAATTTTTCTTTAATTTTTTTAATTTTTATTAATTTAGCTCTTTTAATTAAATTAGCTATAATCCCTTTTCATTTTTGGATTATAATAATTGCTAATTCAATAAATTTTAATGCTCTATTTATACTATTATCATTTCAAAAAATAATCCCTTTATTTATTATTTCAAAATTTTTTTTCTCCCCTTTAATTATTATTGTTATTATTTCAACTTTAATAAGATCTGTTATAGCTTTAAATTTAAAACAAATTAATAAATTATTGATTTTATCTTCAATTTCACATCAAGGATGAATAATATGTTTAATTTCTAAAAAAATTAATTTTTGGCTTGTGTATTTAATTGTCTATTCAACAATTATTTATTCAATTATTAGCACAGCTACTCAATACAAACTGAATTACATAGAAATAAACAGTTTAGCTAAAATAAATGTTAATGAAAAATTATTATTAATTAGTAATTTTTTATCTTTAGGGGGTATACCCCCTTTTATTGGGTTTTTTGTAAAAATTATAACAATTTTTTTGTTAATAAAATCTTATTTTCCATTAATTGTTTTTCTTATTATTTCTTCTTTAATTAACCTCTTTTTTTACTTAAAAATTCTAACTCCCTCTTTTTTTTTTTTTATTAAATTTTTAAAAAATTCGAAATATAATTTTAACAGAAAAACAGTTTTTGTTAATATAAATTATATACTTTTAATTTTTTTAATTAATTTTATTCTTTATTAAGATTTTAAGTTAAGCAAACTAGTTACCTTCAAAGTAAAAATTATTCATAATAAATCTTAAATAGTAAAAGAAAAAAAATTCATAAATAAATTTACAGTTTATCACCTATAATCGGTCATTTTACCGCGATGAATATACTCAACAAATCATAAAGACATTGGCACTATATATTTAATTTTTGGCAGTTGAGCAGGAATTACAGGAATAAGGATAAGAATTTTGATTCGAATGGAATTAAGACAACCTGGGACTCTTATTGGAAATGATCAAATTTACAATGTAATTGTAACTGCTCATGCATTTATTATAATTTTTTTCATAGTTATACCTATCATAATTGGGGGGTTTGGAAATTGACTTGTTCCAATTATACTTGGGGCTCCAGATATAGCATTCCCACGAATAAATAATATAAGATTTTGGCTTTTACCCCCCTCATTATTTCTTCTTATAAATTCTTCATTAATTGAATCAGGAGCAGGGACAGGATGAACTGTATACCCGCCTTTATCATCCAATTTATCTCACTATGGTCCCTCAGTTGATTTAGCTATTTTCTCTCTTCATCTAGCAGGTGCATCTTCCATTTTAGGCGCAATTAATTTTATTACTACAATTATTAACATACGGTCTATTGGTTTAACCCTTGAACGTATACCTCTGTTTGTTTGATCAGTTTTAATTACAGCCGTCTTACTTCTTCTTTCTCTCCCAGTATTAGCAGGTGCCATTACAATATTATTAACAGATCGAAATTTCAATACTTCATTCTTTGACCCTTCAGGTGGGGGGGATCCTATTTTATATCAACATTTATTTTGATTCTTTGGTCACCCTGAAGTTTATATTTTAATCTTACCTGGCTTCGGAATAATTTCCCAAATTATTTGTTTTTCAACAGGGAAAAAGGAACCTTTTGGCAATTTAGGAATAATTTATGCAATAGCAGCCATTGGATTGTTAGGCTTTATTGTATGAGCCCATCACATATTTACTGTAGGTATAGATGTTGATACCCGTGCTTATTTTACATCAGCTACTATAATTATTGCTGTCCCAACAGGGATTAAAATTTTTAGATGATTAGCAACTTTACATGGGTCAAATATTAAATACAACCCCCCAATTTTGTGAGCTTTAGGTTTTATTTTCTTATTTACCATTGGAGGTCTTACAGGAATTATATTAGCTAATTCATCAATTGACATTATTCTACATGATACCTATTATGTAGTTGCACATTTTCATTATGTTTTATCAATAGGAGCAGTATTTGCAATTATAGGGGCAATTGCTCATTGGTTTCCAATATTTTTTGGAATAAATTTAAACTCATTGTTAATAAAATCACAATTTTTTATTACATTTATTGGAGTAAATTTAACATTTTTTCCTCAACATTTTTTAGGATTAGCAGGAATACCCCGGCGATATTCCGACTATCCAGATTTCTTTTCAAAATGAAATTTTGTTTCCTCTTTAGGATCATTAATTTCATTAGCTGGAGTAATATTAATAATTATTATTATTTGATTAAGCCTTTCAGATAAAAAAATCATTAATTTTAGTATAAATTCAAATTCTTCTATTGAATGAATATTAAATTTTCCTCCTTCAGAGCATTCTTTTAACCAAAATAATATTATTTTAAAATAAACATATGATAACTTGATCTCAATTATTATTTTCAGATATAAATTCCCCAATTATAGAACAAATAGTGTTTTTTCATGACCATTCAATAATAATTATTATAATAATTACTATTATTACAATTTATATAATTATAAATATTATCTATAATAAATTTACAAGCCGCTCATTAATAGAAGGGCAAGAAATTGAGATTATTTGAACAATTATTCCAGCAATTACATTAATTTTTATTGCTATTCCTTCACTTCACTTATTATATCTAACCGATGAAATATTTAACTCTCAATTATCTATTAAAGTTTTAGGTCATCAATGATATTGGTCTTATGAATATTCAGATTTTAATAAAGAATTTGATTCCTTCATATTATCAGAAAGGGACATAAAAAAAGCATCATTTCGGCTTTTAGAAACAGATAATAATTTAGTTATTCCTGTAAACACTAACATTAAATTTTTAATTTCATCTGCCGATGTGATTCATTCATGAACTATCCCATCATTAGGTTTGAAAATAGATGCTATTCCGGGACGATTAAACCAATGTTTTTCTTCATCCAATCGGCCAGGGTTATATTATGGTCAATGTTCCGAAATTTGTGGGGCAAATCATAGGTTTATACCAATTTCACTAGAAATTACTTCAATAAAAAATTTTATACATTTTATTCAAAATTCATTGAATGGCTGAATTTTAAGCAATGGTCTCTTAAACCAATTTATAGTTTTTAACTTTCAATGAAAAAACTAGTTAAATTATAACAAAAGAATGTCATTCTTTAATTACTTAGGTGTTTTTTAATCCCTCAAATTTTCCCAATAAACTGAATTTTACTTACATTCATTATATTAATTACTATTATAATTTTTATAACTCATTTATACTTCATTTCATTTAATACTTTAAATAAAAGGAATAAAGAAAGAAAAAAAACAATTTTAATAATATTTAAATGATAAATAATTTATTTTTAATTTTTGATCCTTCAACTTCAATTAATTTCAGAAATAACTGATGATCTTTAGTTTTATGATTTTTAATTATTCCTTATTTTTATTGAATCTCACCCTCTACTTTTTCAATTTCCTGAAAAAAACTGCTAAAAAATTTTTTTCAGGAAATTGAAAATAATTTAAAATCCTATAAAACAAAAAATTGTTTAATTGTTTCTACCATTTTTATTTTCATTCTTTGTATTAATATTTCTGGTCTTTTACCGTATATATTTACATCCTCTAGCCATTTAGTTTTTACTATGTTTCTTGCATTCCCTTTATGAATTAGTTTGATTATTTTCCTTATTTTTAATAAAATTAACATAATGATAGCACATTTTGTCCCTTTAGGCTCTCCTATTATTTTAAGTTTTTTTATAGTAATTATTGAAACTGTAAGAAATTTAATTCGACCTATTACTTTATCCGTTCGATTAATAGCTAATATAATTAGAGGACATTTACTCTTACATCTTCTTTCTTCAATTTCAATATTTAGTGAAATTTATTTATTTTTATCTTTACCTTTCATAATAATTTTATTGTTATTAGAATCTGCTGTTGCATTTATTCAAAGATTTGTTTTTGTTATTTTAATTTCATTATACATTAATGAGACATAACTAAAGTTTTTTAAACTTATGATATTTCATCCTTTTCATTTAGTAGAAAAAAGACCATGACCTTTATCAAGATCAATTGGAGCATTTGCTTTAACGTTAGGTTTTATTAGTTACTTTCATAACTTAGATTTCTTTTTACTTATAATAGCATACATTATAATTGTAACATCCGCTTTTCAATGATGACGTGATATTTCTCGGGAAGCATCATTTCAAGGTTTTCATACAAAATGAGTATTAAAAGGCTTAAAATTAGGAATAATTTTATTTATTTTATCTGAAATTTTTTTTTTTGTTTCTTTTTTTTGATCTTTTTTTCATAGAAGCCTTTCCCCAAATATTGAAATTGGTAGTCTATGACCACCTAAAAATATTAATCCTTTTAATCCTTTTGAAATCCCTTTATTAAATTCAACAATTTTAATTTCATCAGGTATTACTGTTACTTGAAGACATCATGCTATTATAAATAAAAATTTTATTTCAGCCTTAAACTCGTTGAAAATTACAATTTTATTGGGTGTTTTATTTACTATATTTCAAATTTTTGAGTATTTTCAAGCTCCATTTTCTATTTCTGACAGAATTTTTGGCTCTACATTTTTTATAACTACTGGTTTTCATGGTTTTCATGTTTTAATTGGATCTATTTTTCTTATTGTCTCCTACTATCGGATTAAAAACCAATTAATTTCATCTAACCATTTCTTTGGCTTTGAAGCATCAGCATGGTATTGACATTTTGTGGATGTTGTATGATTGTTTTTATTTACATTTATATATTGATGAGTTTATTATTTAATTAGTATAAAAAGTACATTTAATTTCCAATTAAAAAGTTTTATTTTAAAAATTAAATAATTTATTTTATTTTATTAATTTTTATAATCTTAACCTTTCTTATAATCTTTTTTTATTTAACTAATTTTAATTATAATTGAAGAAAAGAAAAAAATTCTCCTTTTGAGTGTGGGTTTGACCCATTTTCTTTATCTCGTGTTCCATTCTCCTTAAAATTTTTTTTAATTGGTATTATTTTTTTAGTTTTCGATGTAGAAATTGTAGTAATTTTACCTTTTCCTTTATTAAGAATAAATAAAAATTTTATTTTTTTTGTTTCTTTTTTTTTAATTAATTTATTAATTTTATTAGGTTTACTTTACGAGTATAAATTTAGAATAATTGATTGAATTAAATAAAATTTAATGTTTAATTGCTAGAAAAGTATTTAAAATAAATAAAATCTAAATTGCAATTAGAAATTGAAGTAACTCCTTTTCTGTTTAAAATAAAGCGATATTTAATTGCATTCAGTTTCGACCTGAATTTAGATAAAATCTATTTTTTAATAGAAGCCAAATTTTGAGGCAATTCACTGTTAATGAATTAATTGATAGTATTATCCTATTAAAACTTTAAGATTAATATAATTAGGCTTCTAACCTAAAATTAATGAATTATTCATTTAATCTTTATTTAAATAGTGTAACTACAACACTTAACATTTTCATTGTTAGAATCTTTTGAGTTTAAATTTAATAATTCCAAAAAATGATGCAAATAAAGTAACTAATGACCCTAAAAAGGGAAAAGGTTAAAAATATGTATATAATTCTTTGCGGCAAAATAATTTTTCAAGCTAATATCATTAATTGGTCATAACGTATTCGTACATAAGTTCTTCGAATTAACACAAATATTGTTATTAATAAAATTACAAATAACTCTATTATTTGTATTTTACCTAAAAATAAATAAGCAGAAAAATACCTAATTACTATAATTCTCCCATATTCAGATATAAAAATAATTGCAAATAATCATGAACCATATTCAATATTAAAGCCTGAAACTAACTCTGATTCTCCTTCTGCTAAATCAAAAGGTACTCGATTAGTTTCAGCTAAAATAGTAAATATTCATAAAACAAAAATGAAAAAAAAACTTAATATTAAAGGGTATCTTCATTGAAGATTAATAAAATTTTTTATATTGAATCTTTCAGCAATTAATGAAATTCTAATTAAAATAACAGCTAAACTTACTTCATATGAAATCACCTGGGCAAATCCGCGGTACGCCCCAATAAGAGAATATTTTGAATTAGAAGCTCAACCTCTGAATAAAATTGAATATCTTCTTATTCTAGAAACACAAATTAAAAAAATTACTCTTAGGTTTATATTTATGACATTATTAATGTAATAAAAAATTATTCATATTATTATTATTAATGAAATTATTAATAAAGGAGAAATAATTTGAATTCTTATATTTATGTAAAATATAAAATTTATTTCTTTTCTAAACAACTTAATGGCATCTCTAAAAGGTTGGAATAAACCTTGAATTCCAGCTTTATTAGGCCCTTTCCGCGTATGACAATAGCCTAAAATTTTTCGTTCTATTAAAGTAAAAAATGCAATTCTAAGCAAAACTATAACAATAAGAATTAAGTAATAAATAAGGTTTAAAATTATTAAAGGAAATTATTTCTTACAGGAAGCTTAAATTCCTAGCATAAATTCTGCCACTTTAATAATTCCAAAAAATGATGCAAATAAAATTGTTTTTAGTTAAATAAATTAAATTTTGGAATTCCTTTCGTACTAACCAAAAATTTATATTAATTAAGATAGAAACCAACCTGATTCTCATCGGTCTAAACTCAGATCATGTAGGACTTCAAAAGTTGAACAAACTTCTTTTTTTAACATCTTCATTAAAAAAGAATCCTAATCCAACATCGAGGTCGCAAACTATTTTGTCTATATGTTCTATCAAAAATTATTACGCTGTTATCCCTAGAGTATTTTTTCCAAATTATCATTAATAATGGGTCATTTTATTAAAAAAAAAGTTTATAATATTTTTTAGTTGCCCCAACCAAAAATTATTAACTATTAAATATTTAATAATTAATAATTTTAAAATTCTTAGGGTCTTCTTGTCCTTAATTTTAATAATTGTTTCTGCACAAATTAAAATAACTTTAATTTTTAAGTTTAAAATAGTTGTTCCTTGTAGTTCCATTCTCTTAGCATTCAATTAAAATCTTATTACAATACCTTTGTATAGTCAAAATACTACAGCAATTTAAAATCTTCATTGAGCAGGATTTATATTCAATAAAATGAATCTTTCTGAATAAGTTGTTTTTATTAAACAGTCAAAGAAAAATTTTGCCGAATTATTTAAACTTATTTTAATTTAAATTTATAAACATTAAATTTTTAAGCAAATAAATAATTTTACTAATATTTTCATATTTAGAAATAAATATTATTTTTTATTTTATTAAAAATAAATTAAATGTACACGATTATTTAAATTTATTTATAACAATACAAAGAACAATTATATTTCTTATATTTTTTGGTGTTTTAATTTTTAAAAATATAATCTTTAGCTTATCCCTAAGATTTTAATCTATAAAAGTTTTAATTAAAAAATAATTATAGAATAATATTAAATTTTTTTTAATAAACTAGCTATCTTAAATTTTGACAAGCATTTCACATCTAAAATAAATTTAAAATTCATAATGAAAAATAAATCATATATTATATTTTAGATCAATTTATTTCGAGAATAATAAATTTTTAATTTTTTTTAAAAATCCCTTATGCAAAAGGTACATTAAATTTACTTTTAAATTTTAAAATTAAATTCCTTTTCAGTTGTATATATAATTATTTATATTTTTTATTAGTAGTTAAATTGAATGAAAAAAAATCTATAATTATGAAAAAAAAAGGTAAATTAATACAAATTTTCATTGTAAGTGAAACATCTAATGATTTCATTTTTTTAAAACACTTTCCAGTATTTTAACTTTGTTACGACTTATCTTAAAAAGAGTGACGGGCGATATGTACATATCTTAGAGCTTAGTTCAAATTAACATGCTATTTTAATTTTACTTTCAAATCCTAATTTAATTTTCATTTTTTTTTCTGAAAAGAAATGTAATTCACTTCATACTTTGACTTTTACTGCACCTTGACTTAATTTTTTATATAAATTATATTTCAATAATAATTGTATATTATTATTTTAATAGTGGTATACAAATTGATTTTACTAATCAAAGTAAGATTAAGGTGTTTTATCCATTAAAGAGCAAATTCCTCTGAAAAGCTTAAGATACCGCCATAATTTTTTGCTTTTATAATTAATACTTACTTACAATATTTAGCTTTATAAATAATAGGGTATCTAATCCTAGTTTAAAATTAAAATTTCAATTTTATTTTTATTAACAAATTAAAATTAAATTTCACCTTTAATTTTAAATACAATTTAAATTTATTTTTTTAAATTAAATTAACAAAGGAAAATTTCTATTTGTTTAACCGCTGCTGCTGGCACAAATTTAGCTAGAATTTATTTCTAACTCTCAATAATTTTTAATTATTAAATAAATTAAATTTTCTATTTTATTTTTTTATAAATTATATAAAAAAGATAGAAAAATTTCCCAGTAACCAAACCAAATTTAACAGAAAAATAAAAAAAAAATAATTTAATTTCCTATTCTGTTTACAAAACGTTTCAAACTCATGTCTATCGGTCATCTGGATATATAAAAGGAAGTGTATGCCAGACTTTAAACGGCAATCTTCCAATGTTTTTATAATCGGTCTTATATTTGAGCAAGATGCGACCATTTCTCCTTTTCTCTCCGAATTTATACTTTAGTAGATGTGAACATGACTTAGTATGACCCTTAGTTACTCTTGTATGGGTCAATAGATGAGACATTTGTTCATCACCCCTTATTTTAAATAGATGATATAATACTACAGCGTAGTAAAATGCCTGAGTAAAGGGTTATCTTGATAGGATAAAACACGTATAAATATACTTTTACTAATTGTTTTTAACTTTAATAAAATTAATTATTTCCTAAAAATTCAAAATTTTTTGTGCATGACACCTAAAGTTATTTGCATCATTTTTTGGAATAAGATGTTTTCAAAAATAACAATATTTTTACATTTTCAACGTAATGTTTTAGATTAAACTATGAAAACATTAAACATAAATTATTATACAATAAGTAAAACTATTAAAATTGTAATTAAAATAATTTTAGTAAAATTTTGCCCCTGCCTTAACAACGACAAATTAAAATTTTTAATTATTGAATTGTTAATCCCCGAAGGCCCCATAAGTTCAACCCATGTTCAATCAAAAAAACTTATTTTTAATAAAAATTTATTATTAATTAAGAAAATTATTCTTGTTAATTTTGATAAAAATCATATTGTGTAAAAAAAATCTAAATTTTGAAAATTTAGAACTTCTTTAAATTGTATAAAAAAAATATAAAATAACAAAATTAAAACAAATAATAAGAATCTTATTATTTTTTGAAATTTTGTAATAAAAATCATAGAAAAGTTTGGTATTAAAAGTCAAAAAAACAAATTCCCAATTAGTAATAACAAAAGAGTAAGAATAAAAATAGGGAATGCTATAATAAAACTAAAATTTAAATTAATTATTCTTCTTAAGTAGACACCTTTTAAAAATGTAATATAAATTATTCGCATATTATAAAGGAAGGTGAATAAAATACCCATAATAAATAATAAAAAATTAATCAAATTTACATTTTTTAAGAAAAAAAACTCCAAAATTAAATCTTTAGAATAAAATCCCCCAATAAAAGGAATTCCTATAAGAGAATATCTTGAAATTAATATACATCTTATAATCAAAGGCCTATAAGAAAAAAAGTCTGATAACATTCGAATATCTTGTTTTCCTATTATATTATGAATTACATACCCTGCGCCAAGAAACAACATTGATTTAAAAATCGCATGAATAATTAAATGTAAAAAAGCTAAATTAGTTAACCTTATTGATAAAATTACTATTATTATTGATAATTGCCTTAGTGTAGAAAATGCAATAATTTTTTTTAAATCATTTTCACAGAATGCATTAACTCCTCTTATTAATATAGTTAGTAAAGAAATTTTCAATAGAAAATTTCTTAATATTATAAATTCAAATAAAAATTCGAATCGAATTAATAAATAAACACCGGCAGTAACTAATGTAGAAGAATGTACCAAAGAAGAAACAGGAGTGGGGGCTGCTATCGCAGCCGGAAGTCAAGCAGAAAATGGAATTTGAGCTCTTTTTGTTAAACCTGCGATAATAATAAATATACCACATAAAAATTCAATTTTGTTAATTCTGTATAAATCAAAAGAGCCAAAATTTATTAAAAAAATTACCATTATAATTATTATAACATCCCCAAATCGATTTCTAATAATTGTTATTATTCCAGAATTATAAGAACTTGTACTTTGATAAAAAATTACTAACAAATATGACACTAGACCTAGTCCATCTCAACCTAAAATTAATATAAAAGCATTGGGTATTATAATCAGCAAAATTATTGATAAAACAAAAGCTAGTACTATTCAACAAAAAGAGGTTTTATGCTTTTCTCTTATTATATAACTATGTCTATATATTAACACCATTCTTGAAATAAATAAAACAACGCATGAAAAAAGAGTTCTTATTCAATCTATAACAAAATATAATTTGTAATCTAAGTTTAAAACTGAAGTAATTATATATTCTAAAATGACGAAACTATTACAATAAAATATATTTAAAAATATAAGTATATAAAATAGACTTAAAATTAATAACATAAAAGCTCATTTAATAAAAATTGTTTAATGAATTATTCATCTATAAATCCACAATTTATTATTTTAATAAATTAAACTAATTAAACTTTAAATTCACTTTATAAAAAAATCAATTTTTATAAACCAAAATCTTATAGGAAGAAAATGTATTGTTAATAAAAAATATTCTCGCTCACAAATATTAAATCTTCTAAATATTACTCACCCTGATCCATGATTAATATAACTGTATATATAAATAGAATAACAAGCACTCAAAAAAATTACTAACATAATAGGGAACATCACAAACATTCTAAATTTTATTAAGCTTACACCTAAAAATAGCTCCCCAAATAAATTTATTGTTATGGGAGCTGATATATTAATTGCACTAAATAAAAACCATCATAAAGTTAAATTAGGAAAAATGTTAATTATGCCCTTAATTAATAAAATATTACGCGTAAAAAATCGTTCATAAAGTATATTTGCTAAACAAAAAAGGCCAGATCTACAAAGACCATGACCAATTATAATTATTAATATCCCGTAAGAACCATATGAAAAAAAAGTAAGACACCCCGCTAATGTAACTCCTATATGAGAAACAGAAGAATAAGCAATTAAAGACTTGATATCTACCTGAAATAAACAATAAATTCTAATTATAACCGAACCTCAAATTGAAATAATAATAAAAAACAAAGGTATTATCTTCAAGTCTAAAAAAAAAAAACTTTTAAATCGATAAAGACCATAAAATCCTAATTTTAGTAAAACAGCAGCTAACATTATAGAACCAGAGATAGGAGCCTCAACATGAGCTTTAGGTAACCATAAATGGAAAAAAAATATTGGAATTTTTACTAAAAATCCTAATATTATAAAGATACACAAAACCCCCATTTTATTAAAAATTCATTCATTAAAGTGAACTCTTAATGAAATTTTATAATAAATTATTAAAATTAATAATGGTAAAGAACCAAAAATTGTGTATATTAATATGTAAAATCCAGCTTGAATACGCTCAGGCTGATTTCCCCACTTAAAAATTAGCATGACAATAGGAAACAAAACAGACTCAAAAAATAAATAAAACATTAATAGATTACTAGAAGAAAAACAAAAAACTAATATATTTATTATTAATAACACATAAAATAAAAAATATTTATTTTTAAAAGTTCTAGAAAATGAACTAGCAATTAGCATTAAGAAAGTAATTCAAATAGTTAAAATTATTATATTAAATCTTAATAAATCTGAAAATATATATTTAGTAACAAGAATTCCATCATTAGTTAAGCCTAATATTAAAAAAGCTAAAGTTAATACTAATAAATAAATAACAATTTGGTAAACATTCATACAAAAAAAAAAGCATAAAATTAAAATTCCTATAATTAAAATTTTTAACATTTAATTAGTCTTATTGATTTTACTATTTCATTTCCAAAAAAATATCTTATTAATACTAACAATCTTATCCCCAACCCAGCTTCGCAAACAATTCTAATCAAAAATACAAAAATCGTTAATACATTAAAAAATGAAAAATAAATACATATTATTAGTAATAATGATATATACATGTATTCAATTCTTAATAAAATTATTATTATATAGAAACGATTTACAAAAAAAGAAACAAAACCAATTGCATATAAAATTATAATTGAAATTAACATAAGTTGAAATAATTTATATAAAATATTGATTTTGTAAATCAAAATAGAAATTTTCTTTCAATTTTCAGAAAAGATTACATCTCAATAAATCTCCAAAATTTACATACTTAATTATATATATTATTTTCTGAAAATTAAAATTATTATTTTTTTAAGAATTACATTTATGTTAATAACTCACCCGATTTTAATACTAATTTCATTAATTTTACTAACTTTATTTTTAGCTATATTATTTTATTTGTTTTTCCAAATATCATTAATTTCTCTTCTTATAATTTTAATAATTTTAGGGGGAATATTGATTATTTTTATATACATAATTAGCTTATGCCCCAACCAAAAAATTATGTTTAATAATAAGCTTATTTTAATTTCAATTTTATTAACAATTCCTATCTCAATTCCATTGGCAAAAATAAATTTGGAAATTTCCCAAATTAATAAAATTTATAATATATTTTTTACAAATATATTAATTTTAATAATAATCTTCCTTATTATTTCATTAATAGTTATTTCGAAAAATTTAAATTGAATTAACTGCCCAATTAAAAAATACATTTAATTAAATAACTAATGATAATACTAAAATTAATTAATCCAATTAAAAATCTTCCCACACCATCTAATATTTCCTACATATGAAACTTTGGGTCCTTATTAGGATTATGTTTAATTATACAAATTTTTACAGGATTATTTTTAGCTATAAATTTTTCTAGTGATATTACAACTGCATTTTCTATAATTTCCCATATTCAACGAGACGTAAACAATGGATGGTTAATTCGATCAATTCATGCTAATGGAGCATCGTTATTTTTTGTTTTGCTTTACACTCATGTAGGTCGAGGTATTTACTATTCCTCTTTTTATTTTGTTAAAGTATGGTTTTCAGGTCTAATTATTATTTTCATTTTAATAGCAACTGCCTTCTTAGGTTATATTTTACCTTGAGGTCAAATATCCTTTTGAGGAGCAACTGTAATTACAAACTTAATTTCAGCTATTCCTTACGTAGGTAATTTAATAACTTATTGAATTTGAGGGGGATTCTCAGTTGATAACAACACTCTAATTCGATTTTTTTCTCTTCATTTTATTCTTCCATTTATTTTACTTATAATAGTAATGATTCATATTGTGTTAATTCATGAAAAAGGATCAAGAAATCCCTTGGGGTTATCAATAAACATTGATAAAATTCCATTCCATCCCTATTTTACTATTAAAGATATTATAGGATTTATTATTGTTATAATAATATTTTCTTTTATTGTTATTATTTATCCTTACAGACTTATAGATGCAGAAAATTTTAATATTGCTAACCCAATAATTACTCCCCCTCATATCCAGCCTGAATGATATTTTTTATTTGCATATGCAATTTTACGATCAATTCCTAACAAATTGGGGGGAGTAATTGCATTAATAATATCAATTATTATTATTATTTCATTATCTTTTTCAATAAATAAAAAACTATCTTCTTCATTTTATAATAATTTAAATAAAATTTTATTTTGAAGCTTAGTAAACTGTTTTTTAATATTAACATTCTTAGGTGCTATACCCATTGAGTACCCTTATGATAGAATAAGAAAAATTTATACAACATTATATTTTACAATATTCATTATAATACCCCTATCATAGACTTTTTAACTATAATTAAGTATATATTTTGAAAATATAAAAAAGAAAATTTTCTAAAAGTCTTATTCCAACTGATTCTAAATCATAAATAAATTCTAAATTTATTGCATATTTTCTGCCAAGTTGAATAATAAATTAAACATTTATATTCTTATAAAATCTTTTTATTCATCTCAAACTCATGTCTATCGGTCATCTGGATATATAAAAGGAAGTGTATGCCAGACTTTAAACGGCAATCTTCCAATGTTTTTATAATCGGTCTTATATTTGAGCAAGATGCGACCATTTCTCCTTTTCTCTCCGAATTTATACTTTAGTAGATGTGAACATGACTTAGTATGACCCTTAGTTACTCTTGTATGGGTCAATAGATGAGACATTTGTTCATCACCCCTTATTTTAAATAGATGATATAATATATTTCATATAAATAATCTTAAAAAATTTAAACTGCAAATTTAAATAAGATTATTTCAATCTAAGATTTATTT